AATAAAATACTAGGAAAAGCCCACATACGGCGAAGATTTTTTGTTGCCGTGGGAAAAATTAGAAGTCCTACCCCTATTAAAATAGGAACTGGAAGTGGGAGGAAAGGTATGATCCATGAAAATTGATGTGTATATTCCATACAAAAAAAATAAAGAATAAAAAATATTTTGATTCTTAATGAATTTTCTTTCTTATTCGTTTTTTTTATCTCTTTTGTAAAGGGTTCGGTTAATAAAAAAGTGGATATATAAATAGAATGTGATATTTTTTTTAATTATTCTGAATCGTTGCACAATACTTCGAATATCCCAAAGTACAGAGTAAAAATAGACCAATAACCAAATTAAATTCGAATACGAATATATATATATTATATTATTATTTTTAGTAATATTAATTATAATTACTATTTAGAATAGAATTACTATAGTTAGTAATAATATAATATTTACTTAATTAATCATAAATTATAATAAAGAAAAACGAAATTTGTAAAATTAAAATTTTTATCTATAGACTGAGAATAAATAATTACACCAAAACTAAGAACATTCGTTTCTTTATATATATATGATATGAATGAAGCAGAAAAAACATATGAAATGACCCAATAAAATAATCTTATTATTATTTAGAAACATTAGTTCATTTTTTAACTAATTGAGATTGAGACATTACAATTAAATTACAATAAAAGGAGATCTAGATATATATGTTTGGAAAGATTTAAAAAAGGTTTCTAATATTCAATCAATTACTTTAGATAGAAAAAAATAGGAAGGATAGATAAGACGACATATGGCTAATTAAAGAATAATTCGTTTTCATTTACAGAAGAAAATAAATGTCTTTCACATCGAACTATATCAATGAAAAAATTATCCTAGTTAGATGGCAGTTCCAAAAAAGCGCACTTCTATATCAAAAAAAAAAATTCGGAAAACTTTTTGGAAAAAAAAGGCATATTGGACAGCATTGAAAGCCTTTTCATTAGCGCAATCCATTTTGACAGGGAACTCAAAAAGTTTTTTTTGTAACAAATAAAAATGTTGCAATAATCTGAATTAGCTCGATTCGAAGAGTATTCTTTATTATTATACTAATATAAATAAAATAATAATAAAGAATATTTAGTAATATAAGAATATTTAATATTGACCATATATTTAGCATATATTATAATATATGCTAAATATATAATCTAAATTTTTTAGAATGTAGTGTTAAATAATAATAGATATATTTATTAACGATTTCATTGAAAAAAAGGAAATGCATTTATTTAGAGTCAGAAAATGAATGAAATAATAAAAAAATGAGTCATAAACAACAAAATGTTTTTTTCATTCCTAGATTGAAGTCAGAACTATCTAGTTTCAGTTTCAACATTGCTTTTTTTTTTTTTTGAATTTGAAAAAGTGTAAACTACGAAAAACCCATTCTCCTTTGTTAAATTTGAAAACTAACACTGGAAATGAAAAAAAAAAAAAAAACAAGAATACAACTTAACTTCGTATTGAAATCGAAACGTTCTATTTTTTTATTTGAATATTTTTTCGATTGTATTACTATACTTATAGTTAATATGAATTTTTAGTATAGAATTAGAATAATAATAGAATTCTTCAAAGTTTAGTAAACAAATGTACTAAATTAATATAATATTAATATTCCACGTTAATTGATTCTTTCAATCTCGACGATTGACTAATGAATCGGTTATTATGATTTCGAGTAAGCCGCTATGGTGAAATTGGTAGACACGCTGCTCTTAGGAAGCAGTGCTAGAGCATCTCGGTTCGAGTCCGAGTAGCGGCATGGCATCCTATCCTATATTCTAAAAGAATAAGTCCTATAATGAATTCAATTCCCGATTTCTATTCTTATCCTAGTATTCATACCTTTTTTATTTTCATTATAGATATTTATTTATTTTCATTATATATATGATATTTTCAACTTTAGAGCATATATTAACTCATATATCGTTTTCGGTCATATCAATTGTTATTTCAATTCATTTGATAACCTTATTAGTCAACGAAATCGTAGGGTTATATGATTTGTCCAAAAAAGCCATGACAATAACTTTTTTCTGTGTAACGGGATTGTTAATTACTCGTTGGTTTTTTTCGGGCCATTTACCATTTAGTGATTTATATGAATCCTTAATCTTTCTTTCATGGGGTTTTTCCATTTTTCATATGGTTCCGTTTTTTAAAAAGGATAAAAACCATTTAAGTACAATAATTGCACCAAGTGTTATTTTTACCCAAGGCTTTGCGACTTCAGGTCTTTTAACCAAAATGCATCAATCCGTAATATTAGTACCCGCTCTACAATCCCATTGGCTAATGATGCACGTAAGTATGATGATATTGGGATATGCAGCTCTTTTATGTGGATCTTTATTATCAGTGGCTATTTTAGTCATTACGTTTCAAGAAGTAATCCAAATTCTTGCTTTTACCAAGAATAATGAAAGAAATAATGTTTTACGAACAACTTCTTTTTCTTCTTCTAGAAATTATTACAGGTCTCAATTTATTCAACAATTGGATCGTTGGGGTTATCGTATTATTAGTCTAGGTTTTCTCTTTTTAACAATAGGTATTCTTTCAGGAGCTGTATGGGCTAACGAGGCATGGGGATCATATTGGAATTGGGATCCAAAGGAAACTTGGGCCTTTATTACGTGGACCATATTCGCGATTTATTTACATACTAGAAAAAATAAAAAATTAGAAGGTGTAAATTCTTCAATAGTGGCCTCTATAGGATTTCTTATAATTTGGGTATGTTATTTGGGGATCAATCTATTAGGAATAGGACTACATAGTTATGGTTCATTTACATCTAATTGAATTAAAAAAATGAGTAAAGAACCTAACCTGATAAATAAAAATATGGAAAGCATATATATATATACTTTCCATAAATTAAACTTCCCAAAAATCGTCGAGAACCCTTTGAATCATTACATGACTTGATTTTAAGGGTTCTCACAAACAACAAACATATTCGATTACAATTCAATTTTTTTTTTAAGTGAATCTAAGAGAAAAATGTTTTTTTCATTGTCCAAAGGGTTTTTTTCTCTTTTTTATTTATTGGTTTTGTTTGTTATTCATTTATTAAAGAAAACTATCTATCAAAAATTAGATAGAATAGCTTCCACTTTCTCAACCGAGAATGAGAAAATGAAATCTGGATAAATACCAATACCTATTACGGGTATAAGGATAGAAATAGAAATAAATAATTCTCTCGGCCCTGAATCAAAAAAATAAGAGTTTGGTGTATTAAAAAACTTGTATCCATAGAACATCTGCCGTAAGATAGATAATAAATAAATAGGAGTTAATATCATTCCAATTGCTGTTACAAAAGTAATTAGTATTTTCATCATGAAAAGATATTTTGGACTAGTAATTATTCCAAAAAAAACTATCAATTCTGCAACAAAACCGCTCATGCCCGGTAATGCAAGAGAAGCCATCGATAAGATAGTAAAAATCGTGAATATTTTTGGCATTGGGATAGCCATTCCCCCCATTTCGTCAAGATTAAGAAGACGTAGTCTATCATAACAAGTTCCTGCCAAGAAAAAAAGCGCAGCGCCAATAAATCCATGAGATATTATTTGTAAAATGGCCCCGTTGAGCCCAGTATCACTTATTGAACCAATTCCTATAATAAGGAAACCCATATGAGATACCGAGGAATAAGCTATTCTTTTTTTTAAATTACGTTGACCAAAAGATGTTGAAGCAGCATAGATTATTTGAATAGAACCTAATATCATTAACCAGGGGCAAAATATTGAATGAGCATGGGAAAATAATTCCATATTAATTCGAACCAACCCATATGCTCCCATTTTTAATAAGATTCCGGCTAAAAGCATACAAGTGCTGTAATGTGCCTCTCCGTGGGTATCTGGTAACCATGTATGTAAGGGTATAATCGGCGATTTGACAGCAAAAGCAATAAGAAATGCCATATAGAATATTATTTCTAGCGCCACAGGATACGATTGATTAGTTAATATTTCTAAATTTAATGTTGGTTCATTCGAACCGTATAAACTGATACCCAGAATTCCCATTAATAAAAAAACAGAACTTCCCGCAGTGTACAAAATAAACTTTGTAGCTGAATACAAACGTTTCTTTCCCCCCCACATGGCTAAAAGTAGATAAACGGGAATTAATTCCAATTCCCACATGATGAAAAAAAGTAAAATGTCTCGAGAAGAAAATAGTCCTATTTGACCGCTATACATTGCTAACATCAGGAAATAGAATAATTTGTATTCTCGAGTAACTGGCTGAGCCGCTAACGTGGCTAAAGTGGTGATAAATCCCGTTAGTAAGATAGGTCCTATAGAAAGTCCATCTATTCCGAAGCTCCAGTAAAAATCAAAAAAATTGATCCATTTATAATTCTCCGTTAGTTGGATTAGTGGATCATCCAATTGGAAATGATAACAAAATGCATAGGTTGTTAGAAGGAGATCAATTAAGCATATACAAATGGTATACCACCTAATTACCTTATTTCCCCTATGAGGAAATAAGAAAATTAAAGAACCCCCGACTATTGGCAAAACTACAACTATTGTTAACCAAGGAAAATAATTCGTCATAAAAATAAGATACACTTGGGCCAGAAAAGCCCGCGCTCAAAATAGAAAAAAAATCTTTTCTATTTTATTTTGAGCACGGGTTTTTGCCAGTAAAAAAACGTATTCGTGTGGTGTTTTTTGAAACGTATCAATAACCTAGACCCATACTTCGAGTTGTTTCATTCCCTAAATAAACTCGAACACTTAAGAAATCCGTCGGACAGGCGGACTCACATCTCTTACAACCAACACAGTCCTCTGTTCTTGGGGCAGAAGCTATTTGCTTAGCTTTACATCCATCCCAAGGTATCATTTCTAATACATCTGTGGGACAGGCTCGGACACATTGAGTACATCCTATACATGTATCATAAATCTTTACTGAATGTGACATTGTATCTATAGTAATTTTTGAACATCAAAAATGAAAATTATCGATCTAGTAAACTCGTAAATGAATCATATATTTATACACCAGATGAATCAATGATTTGTCAGAATTTTGCTAATCAAAATAGACGTCTAGATAAATTTAAAAGAACGAAGAGAGGAGGACCAGGATACTTTGATTGCTTCTTATTTCGTTTTGCAAACACAACCATGATAATACGTTGTGTAGCATACATGCTAATTTGAATTGATAAATATATATTACACTATTCAAAATTCTACTTTTTTTTTGAGTAATTATGATTAATGCTATTTATTCAACAAATTCGATTGATTGATACGGGTTGATTTTCTGTTACGAGAAATTGAAGAAACAATAGCCGGTCCAATAGCTGCTTCAGCGGCTGCAATAGCTATAACAAAAATGGAAAAAATATTTCCTTTTAATTGGCGATTATCAAAAAAATCAGAGAAAGTGACGAGATTTATATTAACTGCATTCAGTATAAGTTCAAGACACATAAGGGCTCTTACCATATTTCGGCTCGTGATCAATCCATAGATACCAATCGAAAATAAATAGGCACTCAAAACAAGTACATGTTCGAGCATCATTGACCAACTCCTTTTCAATTTTGATTCATTTCAATATGAACAACAATTCAACAGATTCAATTGACTAAAGAATATAAAAAGTCTGGAACAAAAGAATATATCGGCAATAAAAAAAAAATTGAATCTGGATTTATATTCCTAGTTCTCTATTCTCTAAAGATTTATTACTGGCGAGCTACGACAATTGCACCTATCAAAGCAACTAAAAGAATTATTGAAATGAGTTCAAATGGAAGAAAAAAATCTGTTGATAAATGAATTCCAATTTGTTGACTAGTACTTATCAAATCTTGCTCAATAATCTGATTTGGTCTTGTAGTCCAAATAATTCCGTACCATGATGTATCTGGAATAGTAGTTATTAGTGAAACAAAAATACTTGTACAAACCACCAAAGTAATTCCATCCCCAACGGTCCAAAGATGAAAATCGTCGTAATATTCTGAACTATTCATGAACATAACAGCAAAGATGATTAAAATGTTAATAGCTCCCACATAAATAAGTAGCTGTGATGCAGCTACAAAATGGGAGTTTGATAAAATATAGAATAAAGATATACAAACAAGAACCAGTCCCAACGAAAAAGCAGAAAAAATTGGGTTGGTAAGTAATACTACTCCTAGACTCCCTAATACAAGACCCGATCCCAGAAAGACTAAAAGAAAATCATGTAGCGTTTCAGGCAAATCCATTATATGTAAAAAAAGACAAAGAAATCGAAATTTCATGACCTTATTGATATGACCAGGAAAAAAATTTTTATATACTTCAATTTCTCTTTGCATTAAAAAAACCCTACGGAGTTTGAATTGATATAGGTACAGTTATATAATCAATGTCATTCCAGTCTTTATACGAAAGAGTAGTTTGAAACTCTACTAAAACGAAAGTATAAAAGTATATCTAATTAGTTAAAATTTATATAATATATTATTCTATTGAAAAATAGATTTCTATAATTAAAAAAAGAATATCGAATATTTATAATCTGATATCTAATATTTATTCATTTTTTTATAATTCTATCATATATATTTATATATTCTATTATATATTATATGATTTTTTTATTAAGAATTGTATTTAATTCTAAAAAATTTTATTTATTAATTTGAATTGTTCGAATTGTATAATCATCAATTACTGACATTGGTAAACGGCCCAAAGCAATTTGATTATAATTCAATTCGTGGCGATCATAAGTGGAAAGTTCATATTCTTCAGTCATTGATAAACAATTTGTTGGACAATACTCAATACAGTTCCCACAAAAAATACAGATTCCAAAATCAATACTGTAATTAAGCAATCGTTTCTTTCGAATATCAGTTTCCAGTTTCCAATCAACAACGGGTAAATCTATAGGACATACACGAACACATACTTCACAAGCAATGCATTTATCAAATTCAAAATGGATTCGACCGCGGAAACGTTCCGGTGTGATTAATTTTTCATAAGGATATTGAATAGTTACAGGTAAACGATTTGCGTGAGATAATATAATCATGAAACTTTGACCAATGTACCTTGCAGCTCGGACTGTTTGTTGACCATAATTCATGAACCCAGTTACCATAAGGAACATATCGTAAATATCTATGAATATTTTTGTTTTATTTCTTTCTCTTACATATAGAAGATCAATCAATCTTTTTTTTTTATAGTGAAAACAATTGAGACGAAGTTGTTAATAATAGATTACCGAGAGAAATAGGTAAAAGAAATTTCCATCCAAGATTTAATAATTGATCCATTCTTAGCCTAGGCAAAGTCCATCTTGTTATGATGGAAACGAATAAGAAAAAATAAGTTTTAGCTAATGTAATAAAGAGATCAATTGTAGTTCCAAAAACTCCATATGTTTTATTTATTTCAAAAAACTCAGAAACGAATATGTACGGAATAGAGATATTTGAACCGCCCAAGTAAAGGACTGTGACAAATAATGAAGAAATTAATAGGTTTAAATAGGAAGCAACGTAAAATAAACCAAATCTGATACCGGAATATTCTGTTTGATAACCTGCTACTAATTCTTCTTCCGCTTCTGGTAAATCAAAAGGTAATCTTTCACATTCTGCTAGCGAAGAAATTAAAAAAACGATGAAACCCATAGGTTGACGCCACAAATTCCATCCCCAAAAACCATATTTTGATTGCGCATCAACTATATCAACTGTACTTAAACTGTTAGATAATCCTAGTCGGTGATAACATTACTGTTCTCATCTCTATTACAGAACCGTACATGAAATTTGCACCTCATACGGCTCCTGGAAAGCCTTCAGTAAATCTAAGGACCGGGCCGATTCTTGATCTATTCTTGATATATCTCTAAGAGAGATAAGATTCAAATCTATCGGACGGTTCTGAATTAGACCAATTCAATTCTGTCTGTTAAAAATAAAAAATTAAATAAGAAAGAGAAATTTTACTATTAATTAATATATTAAATAATAAAATTTAATATATTAAATAATAAAAGATACAAAAGGTACTTCTGAATTGATCTCATCCCTTAAAAATCAAATTTTGAATTTGTTGAGTAATAATAGAATTCTTCAATAAAATACTCTTTTAGAATTATCACTAACCCTCATCATTTTGAATTACGAAAAAGAATTACACATTAGTTTCTTAATTATGACATGAATTTTATCTCCATGAATATGGATATAAGAAATAAGAAATCAAAAACGAAAAGGAAATCACTTTTTCGTTTTTGATTTCTTGTGTTTTTTTCGTTCCTATTCTTCTTTTTTTTGCTATTAAAAAGGGACTTAAAAAATTTCAAAGGATTTTTTCGTTCCTGATAGTAATTTATTTAATCAGTGGATGGAAGCATACTCTGGATCGGAATTGTGGGGAGTACTGCTTGATTTTTTCTACCAATTTAAAGCCCCAATTAGTATTCTTTTTCTATTATGCGTAAATTCTCTTTTGGATAATTTACAAAATCTGCGTTACTAATCCTTTGTGTATCTTGGTGTTTCTAACCATCCACTCCTTTTTTTATTAACCCCCTTAATTTATTTTATGTTAATGCATCTATGATATGATAATTAATACAAATGGTAACTAAAACTCAATAAGGTTGGTCTTTTGAGCCCGCTTCAAAAGAGGATGACTAATTATCCAATCTTGGGTTATAATGGCCTCTTCTGTTTATAATTAACTTCATTCTTATACATAGAAAATGAGACTCAATATTTTTACTGCCATTTAAAATTTAAAATCATCATACTAACTTTTAACTATAAGTAATCTAGTATTCTGAAATTCTATTCAATAGAAGCTGTTTTATTTCACTCATATAACTATCTGATTTAGTTCTTCAATCCTAATTGTGAAAAATAAATAAAATTAATATAATGAAAGTATCTATTTAATTTAATTTATTCGACTCCTTTCCTATATAGTAGTATAAAGAGAGGAGGATAGCAATAGCATCGAATAGCGTTTTCTGTTTCAACGAATCGCACGTAGAGATATTGATAAGACACATAGAGTTAATGGTATTTCATAACTAATCGATTGAGCAGCAGCTCGTAGACCACCCAAAAAGGAATATTTATTATTCGACCCATATCCTGACATAAGAAGTCCAATGGGAGCAATACTCGAAATCGCAATCCATAAAAAAACACCTATATTGAAATCAGATAAAATAAAGTTATAGCCAAAAGGAATTACTGAATAGCTTAGTAGAATTGATATGACTGATATGGATGGTCCAATACTGAATAAACGAATATCTCCCCTAGATGGAATAAGATTTTCTTTGAAAAGTAGTTTTGTTCCGTCTGCTAGAGCTTGAAGAACTCCAAAAGGACCGGCGTATTCGGGTCCAATGCGCTGTTGGATCCCTGCAGATATTTCTCTTTCTAACCATACAATTGCTAGTACGCTTATTGTGATTCCCAATATAAGAATCAAAATAGGTACAAGTACCCATAGAATTCCATAGACCTCATTTAAAGATTCCAATCCGGCAAAAGAATGGATATCTTGGATTTCCGTTGTATCAATAATCATTTCAACGATCAATTTCTCCCATAATGATATCTATGCTACCTAGTATTGTCATAATATCAGCCAATTTCATTCTTTTAACTAATTGAGGAAGAATTTGCAAATTGATAAAACCTGGTGGACGAATTTTCCATCTCCAAGGAAAACCATTCTGATCTCCTATTAGAAAAATTCCTAATTCTCCCTTGGGAGCCTCAACTCTGACATAAAGTTCTTGTTTCGGCAATTCAAAAGTAGGAGACGATTTTTTCCCAATGAATCGATATTCAAAATCATTCCAGTTTGGCTCCTTTTCTCTCTCAAAGCAGCGGATTTCTAAATTTTCATATGGCCCGCCGGGAATTCCTTCCAAAGCCTGCTGAATAATTTTAATGGATTCCATCATTTCACCAATTCGAACTAAATAACGAGCTAAGGAATCTCCTTCTTTTTGCCATTGAACTTCCCAATCAAATTCCTCGTAACACTCATAATTATCAACTTTACGTAGATCCCATTCTATTCCGGAAGCCCGAAGCATCGGTCCGGATAAACCCCAATTTATTACTTCCTCTCTACCAACAACACCTACTCCCTCAACCCGTTCTAAAAAAATTGGATTTCGCGTAATAAGGTTTTGATATTCAACAACCCTTGTTAAAAAATAATTGCAGAAATCAAAACATTTATCTATCCAACCATAAGGTAGATCAGCCGCTACTCCTCCGATACGAAAAAAATTATGCATCATTCTCATACCTGTCGCAGCTTCAAATAGATCATATATTAATTCTCTTTCTCTAAAAATATAGAAAAAGGGGGTTTGTGCACCAATATCTGCCATAAAAGGTCCCAGCCATAGTAGATGAGAAGCTATACGACTTAACTCCAACATAATTACTCGGATATAGCTGGCTCTTTTAGGTACTTGAATATTTCCCAATTGTTCCGGTCCGTTTACGGTTATTGCTTCTGTGAACATAGTAGCTAAATAATCCCAACGTGTTACATAAGGCAGATATTGGATAATTGTCCGGTTTTCCGCAATTTTTTCCATCCCTCTGTGTAAATAACCCAATATTGGTTCACAATCAATAACATCTTCACCGTCCAGAGTCACAATAAGTCGAAGAACACCATGCATTGATGGGTGCTGAGGCCCCATATTGACTATCATGAGGTCTTTTCTTGTAGCTGGGACATTCATAGGTTTTTCCTCGATTCATTCTTCCATGAATCGTAAAAAAAAAAGTTCATCTAAATTCACGATCTAATAAATCGAATAATTGAAAATGACTCTTGAAATTAACGAATTTGTGACTCCCTAATACCCAACTGATTTATTAATTTTTTATAACGTATTCGATTTTTCTTTGCCAAATATGACAGTAGTCGTTGTCGTTTTCCCAGAATTTTACGTAAACCTCTTTGAGATAAATAGTCTTTTCGGTGTAATTCAAAATGTGAAGTAAGTTTTCGTATCTTGTTAGTGAAATTGATTACTTGAAATTCAACTGATCCAGGGTTTTCTTCTTCTTTTTTGTTTGAAATAACAGGTATAAATGAATTTTTTATCATAAAATAAAATGAAAGCTTTCCTCTCCCCCTCCTTTTTGATAGATATTTTTATTGATCAGTAATAGTAATTACACTAATTTTTAATTTTGTATATTATTAATTATCTTAATTTACTTACAAATTATGAATTTCTTTTTTTTTTTTTTCAAATAAAATTAATTACTATGCTTAAGCAATCCAATTCAAAAATCTATATAAATACTATATTTATGGATTCACAAAATAAAAAATTTTATTGTCTATTGTATACTTAAAAAAAATAAGACGATTTTTTTGATTCATTTTTCTATCTAATATCATTAAATTAGTATCAATGATGCGTGTGCGCATTTATTAATATATATTATATTTATATCTTATCTTCACATATCTGATATGTGAAGATAAGAAATTACTCTATTCTAATATTATAAATAGAAGATAAATGGGAAGATTATCAATCAAATTTTCAATCGCGGATACATATGTATCCTTAATATACTGAAACGGCTTCCATTCTGGGTATCAAACCAATAGCGATTTATACAAGCTAAATCTTCTAATCTATAATTTGGCCAAAGAAAGAATTTGAAATTCATTAGTTTTTTTGTTTCTATATCAAGATCTTTATTTTGAGCCAAAACTTGACAGCCAGTATTTATTTGATTCTCATTGGAATTTATTGTCTTTCTAGTATTTCTAGGATTCAAACAAATTAGAATTCTCAATTCTCTACGGCGTCTATTGGACAAAAGATTTTCAGGAACAAATAAATCATTATGATTTTTATCTTTATTCTTTTTATCAACACGACTTTTTTCTGGATTTCTTTGAAAAATTTGGCGCTTATTCTTATGAATCAACGATAGGCTTATCGTTTGATACATAAAAAATTCTTCATAGTTTTTTCTAGCCAGACGAACAGGTTCCACAGAAAATATTTGTTTGTCAATCCAGTCTGTAGTGTCACTAAATCCTGTTAAATCCGTATAATTCTGAATCGCCATAGTATCTAGATTTATATCTCCCTTTTTTATAGACATTATAAAAAATTTTTTTAGATTTTTCAATCTAACCAGGAGACAATAAAATTGGATCTGATTCATTATGCTTTCGTGTAGGGAATTATCAAAGTTCAAATGAAAACCTAAATACTTGTCTATTAAGAAATCCTGTTCTCCCCTTAGATCGTTGTAGTAGTCATTTCGATCTATATTAATATGCATGTCTTTATCTTGATCATCTATACTATTATAAGCATTTTCCCTGTCTGATCCTTTTGGACTCGCATCTGCTTCTTCTGTTCCATAAAAAGGGAAAAGAAGGGATTTTATTGGTACGCTCCAAGGATTCTTCTTATATGCATCATAAAATATTGATAATTTCGAAAAGAACCAAAATTTCGATTTCGGATTCGATTTCGGATTCGATTTCGGATTCGATTTCGGATTCGATATAGAACGATTTGGTATTTCTACATTCATTACCATCCAATCAAAATACTTTCTATCCAGATTTTTTTCCATATCTATAATAGCATCTTCTGCTAGATAATTTTTGATAGAGATATCGCCCGTTATATCAAAAAATTCTTTTTTACATGTGTTGTCATTATAAGAAATGGTTTGTTTTTTGTTTGTTTGGAATGGTGATCTATATCCATAAGTATATGAAGATTTCTTATCCGCATAATTAAGATATTTATATGACAAAAGATCATATCTATATTGTTTTTTAATTTTTTTTTGAACATCTAATAAGTCTACTTCTTCATCTAATAAGTCTACTTCTTCATCTAATAAGTCTACTTCTTCATCTAATAAGTCTACTTCTTCATCTAATAAGTCTACTTCGTCGTTTTTGTAAAGAATTAATGGGGTTTTGTCATAGGAATCATAGTGGATTAAATCTTTATTTTGAGCCACACGATGTTTATTGATTCTATTTCTCCACTTTTGTGGTACTAATCTTGACCATCTGCTCTCAGGTAAATCATATTGATAATGAAGCTTTAACCAATTTGTCCATGGATTCATTACAGAATGGGGACGGTTCTTATGTCTTAATTTTGAATTAAATATTCCTTGTATTCTAAATAAATAATTCTTTATTTCATTCTTAAGAAAAAAAGATCTTTCATGAGATTCAAAAATAGATCTTAACTTATACTTATATCCGTTAATAACTTGGATTTGTGATAATTTAAAAAATACATATGCTTGTGACAAAGAAGATACGTCACAAGAATTCTCTGAATTAGTATTCGTAATATTACAAGATTTGTGTATAATTGACATAAATGGAATTATACTTTGATTTGTTTTATCAATTCTTTCTGCATTTGTTTTTTTATTGGAAATGATTTTATTTATTATTATTCCAATCTCTTTTGTTGATTTAAGTATCATTCGTATTTTGGTCCCGTAAATACGAAAGATACTTAAAAGGATCTCGATGAATATCCTTTCCATGAAAATTTTGAAAAAAGGATATGATTTACGGGTTAATCGAACAATTCTTCTTTTTAATATTTTCAAAATATTTTTTTGTAATTCGAATCTTTTAGCATCATAAGTTGTTTTGTTAGAATTCAAACTTTTCTCTGAAGTTATAACCCCCCCTTCGTTTGTCATTTTTTCTATTTCTGTTATGATTGTCTTTGTTTTAACATTAAGATCTTTTATCCTTTTTTCTATTAACGAACTATTTGTCCAATTCATAGAGTGAATTATAACGGGTGATTCGTAAATCATTGGATCATTCTTACTGATTGTTGAATTTTTGTTGTTTTCACTCAATTCATATATATTTTTGAATCTAAATAGAATACTTTTGATGTTCCATTTTCCTATTTCTTTTAAGATAGTTACAAACCATTTTTTTCTTTCATTTAAAACTTGTAGAACTAAAAAAAAACGATTTTTGAAATTTTTTGTCAATTGTTTTTTAATTTTTTTAAAAATGGGACCCAAAAATGAAAATGGATAGGGGAAATAAATATCAAGATATGATTCCACTAGTGTTCCACAAGCTGTTAAAAACCAGAAGTTTTTTTTTTCAGTAGATCTTTTTTTTTTTTCAGTAGATCTTTTTTTTTTTTCAGTAGATCGTAGCTTAGATTTGTGCCAAGGTTTCAGAACAAAAGGAGATAAGATCCTTATCTGAAGACCCTCTGTGAACCAGTTTTTTGGAAATTCTTTGTGGGATACTGGAATGCCCTGATAGGTGCATTTTATATGCACTTCTTTTTTCCAATGCCTAAAATCTTCTGACCATTCGGGATATTGAAATAATAGTATACGAATTATATTTTTTATTATTATCAATGAAGGTACTATAATATATTTTCTAATAATTGATTGGATTATTATTACAAAGCTTCTAATTATTAGACCATATAGAATGCTCTCCCAGGCTTCTTCTATTTCTCTAAGTCTTTTTTCGTCGTCGTTTTTTTTTTCCTCTTTTTGATCCTCTTCTCTCCTTTTCTCATAAGCCAAATATTCTGAATTATCTTCACCTTGTTTCCTGAAAGATTCTTTCAAATATTGGGATATATCCTCGAAAAGATCAGCCAAAAAGAATTGTTGTATTTGGTCTAAAAAAAGGGGGGAATTGGCATTTCTTTGAAAGAATTTCCAAGTCACCATTTTACGCCTTAGAGGGCGCATAGATCCTTTGATTATTTCTCGGGAAAAATCCGGTTCGCGTGAATAATTTAGTAAAACCAATTCGCCCTCATCAAAAAGATCATTATCATCATAGTCATAAGTATCAGTATTAGAAATATTAA